AAAAAAACAAATCAAATTAATTGAATAAATCAAATAAAGACTTGTGTTGGATTGGCACGACATAAAATAAATAAGAAATGTGGAGAAAAAAATAAGGAAGAAGTAGAGAAAATCTCGGGTTTATTCAATAAATAGAAGTACAATAAGCAAGATTAACTCGTTTTTGTTTGTAAATTTACAAAGCAAGAAAAAGTGGGTGTGAATAGAAAAATAAAAGCAAATGTTGAGTAAAAAATTATACAAAGCTATATACTACTATATACTAGATACTAGGCACTACCTTTTTGTATTTCAAAAATCTTTTGATTAATTCAAATAATTAATTCAAAGTTCTTTAGACAATTAATTCCGCTTTCTTAAAAATATCATGAACAGTTCTTGTGGGTTGAGCTCCCTTTTCAAGAAAATATAGAATAGCCGGAACGTTTGAATAAGTTTGATTCTTTATCGGATCATAAAAACCCACTCTCCGAAGATCTCTTCCTTCTCTTCGGGATCGAACATCAATTGCAACGATTCGATAGATGGCTCATTGGGATAGATAAGCAAAGCCCCCCCCAGAAACGTATAGGAGGTTTTCTCCTCGTACGGCTCAAGCAAGAAAGAATGATTCTAAAATGATTGATTCAATTTAATAAAATTCAAATTTTTTTATATTTCATTTTATTTTAATATATTTAATATTTATTTATTATTATTATTTATTTATTATTATTAATTTATTTATTATTATTATTTTATTATTATTATTTATTTATTATTATTATTTATAATATAAATTTAATATTTTTATAATATAAATTTAATATTAATAATTAATATAAATTTAATAATATAAATTTAATATTTATTTATATAAATTTACAATTTACATTTAATTATTAATTTATTATTTATTAATTTTTTTTTATATAATTTAATAATTAATTAATTAATAATTATAAAATAATATTAATATAATTATAATATATATATATAAAATATAAATATATATATATAAATATATATAAATAAATAAAAATAAATAATAAATAAAAAAAAAATATCAATAAAAAATATCAATAGTTATATCATAATATAGTGATTATTAGTGATAATCATAATGGTTCATAATGGTATAGTGGCAAACTGATCCATAAATAAAATCATGAATTAGACTATGATTGGAATTGTTTTATTTTTCCATAAAGAAAAAACGAAACTTCATTCATTTGTACTCATAACTCAAGTTGGGTAGCTCTAAAAGAATTCGAATAAAAATCCTTAGAATTTTTTGAGTCGTCTGTAACCTTTTTTGTTTGTCTCATCTCAAATCTATTTGCATTTTTCTTTTATTCCTTATTCTAATTCCTTATTTTGATTCAATTGTTGAGACAGTTGAAAATAGTGTTTCCTTGTTCTGGAATCCTTAATCTTTGCTTTGTTGAATCGTTGGGTTTAGACATTACTTCGGTGATTTTACTCCTTTCAAAACGGCAGCAACATACCCTTTCTTTCTATGGAAAAATTATACGAACGATTGATTTCCTTGTAATACACTTTTGATCAAAATAGTTTTCCCAATTCCAACAAGTTTGACTTTTTGATTTCAAATTGTTAGAATTTGAATCTTTCGATTTCTAAATTGAAGATATATTTACAAAGTTGGTCCAGCTTATTGATTGGCATTAACCCTAGATTCTTCCCCTCGATATGATAAATGAATCATTACTTTCTACTCGAGCTTCATCGTGTACTATTTACTTAATTACTTACAACCCAACAAAATGGGTTCCTAGTGGAACAGAACAAACCATGTCGAGCCAAGAGCATCCTCATTTCTATAGAGAATGGTGGATGTAAGAATCCACATAAGTGATCACGTCCTTCAAGTCGCACGTTGCTTTCTACCACATCGTTTCAAACGAAGTTTTACCATAACATTCCTCTAATTTCGAACCAGGATGGAATTGATTCAATATGGAATCATGAATAGTCATTGGCTCAGTCGGTACATTTCAGTACATACTTTTTTATCTATTTTATTTCCCTTTTATTTATGGATAAAAAAGTCTTTATCCTAAGAAATCTCAGCAAGAAAAAAAATCCAACCCCCCCCCCTATTTTAACCATTTCTATTTTTTTCAAAAAAAAAAGAGGAAATCGCTGTTGGTTAAGACCTATTTACATCTTCAACAAATTGTTTGGAACGATCAGTCATGAAAAAAAAAAAAGAATAAATCAGAACCAGAAGAGTATGATCTTTCCATACTCATCCATCAAATACAATGAACATTTGTTCCCAAAGGTATGGGTAATTATGTATTTTAATTAAAGATTGAATAGAATATAGGAATTTCCTCCCCTGAGTCGCTACATTAACTTACAATTTTTTTATTCATTTGAACCGGATACAAAAGTAAATCGGTCAACATATGTTTGATATTCCTATTTGAATTTTACTCCATCTCAGTTTCATTTTTAGGGGCTTAAATTTAAAACCAGTGATAGAATTATCTCAAAAAACCTCTATTCTTTTGTTTAGTCTCTACATAGACTGTAGAATACCCTATTCACTTACTTTAGGCTTTAACTTTAATAAATGGAGAGATTTTTCGCATTTTGATTCTGAAGAATTGAATTGATCTGGGACGGAAGGATTCGAACCTCCGAATAACGGGACCAAAACCCGCTGCCTTACCGCTTGGCCACGCCCCATTTAGATTTCTATTTGACACTAATAAACATTATTACCTTTTTTGGCATTCGTCCAGACAGACAATATGACAATAAAAAATAAAATAAATACATATAGGATATCTTGTTATTCTTGCTGGTATTCGATACATATAGATATAGAATAAAAAATTCAATTCATTGATGATTATATATAATTCAATTAAGATATTGTATGAAAGTGTAATTCCTTGTATTCTCATTTGAAAATGTGAGGATTTTGGATTTGGATTTTTTGGGGGGAGTTCAAATCAAAGAAAAAGAAGGCTTTTTTACCTACCTTCTTTCTTAATTTTCCCGTATATCAATAATTCAATAAAAACTAAATTATCTACAAAAACAAATATTCGTTTGTTATGCTTAATATCTTTTTTAGTTTAATCTGTATCTGTCTTAATTCTGCCCTTTCTTCAAGCAGTTTTTTCTTCGGGAAATTGCCCGAGGCTTATGCTATTTTCAATCCAATCGTAGACATTATGCCCGTCATACCTGTACTTTTCTTTCTCTTAGCCTTTGTTTGGCAAGCTGCTGTAAGTTTTCGATGAAGTTCTTAATACTATACTGAAAATATTCATGATTTATTCGGTAAAAAAAAAATTTTTACCAATTATTGATAAGATCATATGAATCTTACATTACAAATCCTCTATTAAAAAATAGAAATTCTTGTATATTGGATAAGGGAAACGATAAATTTGGATCAGTCCATTTTCCCTTTCGTCCGCCCTTCCGGTAAGCAAGGACTCTATTAGATTAACAATACCTAATTGTTAATATTACAATAACGTAACGAAAAAAATGAGAATCTTAATTACAAATAAATTCATGAATTTGAAAATTCATTCTCTTTTTTTAGATTTAGAAAAAAAAACACTTAACTTAATTATTAATTAAAAGAATTTGTTCTTTATTTTTTTTTATATTTGAGTATCATGTCAAATCAAAATAGTACATGTGTTACAACAAAACTCAAATGGATAATCTATTCCCTTTTACCCCCAAAATGATCTTATCTTGGAGATTGTGTAATGCTTACTCTCAAACTCTTCGTTTATACAGTAGTGATATTCTTTGTTTCTCTCTTCATTTTTGGATTCTTATCTAATGATCCAGGACGTAATCCTGGGCGCGAGGACTAGGAGGTTTTTTTTTTATCATTTTTCCTTGCGTTTTCTGAATATTTTTTTATGTATGGAATACATTTAACTATGATAAAATAAAACAAGGGATCGAGATTTTTCAAATTCAAAAGTATCAAGTGACCAGAGAAAGCGGAGAAAGAGGGATTCGAACCCTCGGTACGAATAACTCGTACAACGGATTAGCAATCCGCCGCTTTAGTCCACTCAGCCATCTCTCCTAATTTGGAATTGGGATTTTTTATGTTTATGTGACACTTAAAGTAACGATTGATTGATGAAAATCTGCCTTACCCTTTTGATTTAATATTAAAATTACTTATTTATTAATATTAAACTTTTTAGATTATTAACTTTTTAAATAATTTATTATAATACTTTTTAGATTATATTATATGTAACTAACATATTAAATAGTAATATTATATGATATTAAATATTAATATTATATGATATGGTAATTATTAACATATAAATATTAACATAACAAATATATAATAAATATTATGCAACATAAATATTATACAACAAAAAAAAAAGAAAGTATATAACACATGAGTTGAATAAATTTATAAGATAAGTTAAATAAAATAATAGACTAAGGCCAATATTTAGGACTAATATTTATTTCATATTTCAATTTAATCAAAATCAAATATAAATATATATTTCCAAAATCAAAATATATTATATATATATTTATAAATATATATATATATTTAAATATATAAATATATGTATAAAATATAATAATAATATATGTAAAGAAAAGATATATGTAAATATAAGGATATAAGATAAGGCTAAGTTATAAAATAAGGGTAAATAAGATATCTATGAATTTACCAACAATTCAATTTTGATAACGCTAATAATTTAAAACGGATATTTCAAATAGAAAAATACCTTACTTTTTTATACAATACAAAATTTTGTATTTTTTTTCCATGGCCTGGCTAGTACCTAGCTAGGCCATTACTCCAATTGATCATTCATAAATCAATTTATTTTTGATTTATAATATTATAATTATAATATATAATAGAAAATATTTGATTTATTAAAATATAAGATTATTTAGAATTTATTATATTAAATATTATAATTAAATATTATAAATATATTAAATATTAGAAAATGTATATA